GGTTATCAAAAGTGTTCTATTTATAAAAAGAATACTCTCAAAAATAAATCCAATTCAATTATTTGGATTGAGAGAAGTATATGAATCGAGTGAAACTAAAAAAGAAAAAGATTTGATAATCAGTAATAGTAATCGTATTATTCATGAATCGTCTATTCAATTTCGATCTATGGATTGCACAAACTATTCACTGATAGAAAAAAAAACGAAAGATCTGACTGATAGAACAAGCACAATCCGAAATCAAATAGAAAAAATTACAAAAGACAAGAAAAAGGAATTTATAACTCCAGAGATAAATATTAGTCCTAACAAAAAAAGTCATAAGTCTAAAAGACTAGAATCCCCCCAAAAATTTTGGCAGATATTAAAAAGAAGAAATACTCGATTAATCCGTAAATCGCATTATTTTATAAAATTTTTCATTGAAAGAATATACATAGATATCCTTCTATGTATCATTAATATTACCCAGATCAATGCACAACTTTTTCTTGAATCAACAAAAAAAACGATTGATAAATACATTTACAATAATGAAGCAAATCAAGAAAGAATTGATAAAACAAATCAAAATACAATTCACTTTATAAAGTCACTTTCTAATATTAGTAATATTAATAAGAATTCACAGATTTTTTTTTATTTATCCTCCTTGTCACAAGCATATGTATTTTACAAATTATCACAAACCCAAGTTATTAACTTGTATAAGTTAAGATCTGTCATTCAATATCACGGAACATCTCTTTTTCTTAAGAATGAAATAAAGGATTATTTTGGAGCACAAGGACATTCCGAATTAAGACATAAGAAACTTCGGAATTCTGGAATGAATCAATGGAAAAACTGGTTAAGGGGTCATTATCAATACGATTTATCTCGGATTAGATGGTCTAGATTAGTACCGCAAAAATGGCGAAACAGAGTTAATCAACGTTGTATGGCTCAAAATAAAGATTTAAACAAATGGGATTCATATGAAAAAGACCAGTTAATTCATTACGAAAAAGAAAATAATTATGAAGTAGACTCATTACAAAATAAAACAGAGAATTTTAAAAAACACTATAGATATAATCTTTTATCATATAAATCGGTTAATTATGAAGATAATAAGAACTCATATATTTATGGATTGCCATTACAAGTAAATAATAACCAAAAGATTTCTTATAATTATAACACACGTAAACACAAATTATTTGATATGATGGTAGGTATCCTTATTAAAAATTCTCTAGGAGAAGCTGATATTATGGATATGGAGAAAAGTCCGGATAGAAAATATTTTTATTCTAGAATTATAAATTTTTGTCTTAGAAAGAAAGTCGATATTGAGTCCTGGATCGATATCGATACTGGTACCAATAGTAAAAAAACTAGGAATTATCAAGAAAAAATTGATAAGAAAGACCTTTTTTATCTCACAATTCATCAAGATCAAGAAATAAAATCATCCAATAAAAAAAGATTTGATTGGATGGGAATGAATGAAGAAATACTAAGTCGTCCCATATCGAATCTGGAATTTTGGTTCTTCTCAGAATTTGTGTTACTTTATAATGCATATAAAATAAAACCGTGGGTCATACCGATCAAATTACTTCTTTTAAATTTTACTGAAACTGAAAATGTTAGTGAAAATAAAAACATCAATGGAAAGCAAAAACAAAAAAGGGATCTTTTTATACCATCGAACGAAAAAAAATCTCTTGAATTAGAGAATAAAAATCAAGAAGAAAAAGAACCCACAATCCAAGGGGATATTGGAGCCGTTATCTCAAACCAAGAAAAAGGCGTTGAAGAAGATTATGTAGGATCAGACATAAAAAAACGTATAAAGAAAAAGAAAAAGAAATACAAAAGCAATATGGAAGCAGAACTCGATTTTTTCCTAAAAAGGCATTTGCGTTTTCAATTGAGATGGGAGGGTTCTTTAAATGAAAGAATACTCAATAATATCAAAGTATACTGTCTCCTGCTTAGACTGATAAATCCATCAGAAATTGCTATATCCTCTATTCAAAGGGGAGAAATGAGTTTGGGTATAATGCTGATCCATAAGGATTTAACTCTTACAGAATTGATGAAAAGGGGAATATTAATTATCGAACCAGTTCGTCTGTTTATAAAAAATGATGGACAATTTATTATGTATCAAACCATAAGTATTTCATTGGTTCATAAGAGTAAGCACCAAACTAATCAAAGATGCCGAGAAAAAGGATATGTTGATAAGAATCATTTTGATAAATCCATTGCAAGACATCAAAGGATAACTGGCAGTAGCGACAAAAATCATTATGATTTGCTTCTTGTTCCTGAAAATATTTTATCGACTAGACATCGTAGAGAATTGAGAATTCTAATTTGTTTCAATTCAATGAATAGGAATGATATAGATAGAAATACAGTATTTTGCAATGTGAACAACATAAAAAGCTGTGGTCAATTTTTGGATGAAAGCAAACATCTTGATAGAGATCAAAATAAATTAATTAAATTAAAGTTCTTTCTTTGGCCCAATTATCGATTAGAAGATTTAGCTTGTATGAATCGCTATTGGTTTGATACCAATAATGGCAGTCGTTTCAGTATGGTAAGGATACATATGTATCCACAATTAAAAATTCGGCGATAGTCCATTTTTCCTATATATATCCTGTACCATATCTGGTATATGAAAGCAAACAGATGCACACATGCGTTGTCTTACATTCCATTCTGATACATGATACTAATTCAATGGCGTATCAATTAGATCTATAAATGAATCAAGAGAATTTTAGGTCTAAATTATTATCTTTTACGAGTGCCATCCTTTTGTATCCCTATACGAATCAAATTGAAAGTTGAATTAATCGTTGATTAATTTTATTTGATAAAATTAGTAGTCCATAACGAAATTCGGTATACCAGATCAAACTGACGGGGATTTTTATTACTGATCGGTAAAATTCATATCTTTAAAAAAGAGGGGGAAATTTTTTGTTTTATGATAAAAAATGCATTCATCTCGGTTATTTCGCAAGAAGAAAACAGGGGGTCTGTTGAATTTCAAGTATTCAGTTTCACCAATAAGATACGAAGACTGACTTCACATTTGGAATTACACAGAAAAGACTATTTATCTCAGAGAGGTCTACGGAAAATTCTGGGAAAACGTCAACGGCTACTGGCTTATTTGTCAAAGAAAAATAGAGTACGTTATAAAGAATTAATTAGTCACTTGGATATTCGAGAGCCGAAAACTCATTAATTTGCAGAGCTTTAATTATTAATTATTTGATTTATTAGATATTGAATTTGAATGAATTTCTTTTTGTTTTCAGCAATTCACGGAAGAATGAATCGGGGAAAAACCTATGAATGTACCAGCTACAAGAAAAGACCTCATGATAGTAAATATGGGTCCTCACCACCCATCAATGCATGGTGTTCTTCGACTCATCATTACTCTAGATGGTGAAGATGTTATTGACTGTGAACCAATATTGGGTTATTTACACAGAGGAATGGAAAAAATTGCGGAAAACCGAACAATTATACAATATCTTCCTTATGTAACACGTTGGGATTATTTAGCTACTATGTTCACAGAAGCAATAACCGTAAATGCACCAGAGCAGTTAGCAAATATTCAAGTACCTAAAAGAGCCAGCTATATCAGAGTAATTATGTTGGAGTTGAGTCGTATAGCTTCTCATTTGTTATGGCTTGGTCCTTTTATGGCAGATATTGGTGCACAAACCCCTTTCTTCTATATTTTCAGAGAAAGAGAATTAGTATATGATCTATTCGAAGCTGCCACCGGTATGAGAATGATGCATAATTATTTTCGTATCGGAGGAGTAGCTGCTGATCTACCTCATGGTTGGATAGATAAATGTTTGGATTTCTGCGATTATTTTTTAACAGGGGTTGCTGAATATCAAAAACTTATTACACGGAATCCTATTTTTTTAGAACGAGTTGAGGGAGTAGGCATTATTGGTGGGGAGGAAGCAATAAATTGGGGTTTATCAGGACCAATGTTACGAGCTTCCGGAATACAATGGGATCTTCGTAAAGTTGATCATTATGAGTGTTACGACGAATTTGATTGGGAAGTCCAATGGCAAAAAGAAGGAGATTCATTAGCTCGTTATTTAGTACGAATCCGTGAAATGACAGAATCTATAAAAATTATTCAACAGGCTCTGGAAGGAATTCCGGGAGGGCCCTATGAGAATTTAGAAATCCGATGCTTTGATAGAGTAAGGGATCCCGAATGGAATGATTTTGAATATCGATTCATTAGTAAAAAACCTTCTCCTACTTTTGAATTGTGGAAACAAGAACTTTATGTGAGAGTCGAAGCCCCAAAGGGAGAGTTGGGAATTTTTCTGATAGGAGATCAAAGTGTTTTTCCTTGGAGATGGAAAATTCGCCCGCCGGGTTTTATCAATTTGCAAATTCTTCCTCAGTTAGTTAAAAGAATGAAATTGGCTGATATTATGACGATACTGGGTAGTATAGATATCATTATGGGAGAAGTTGATCGTTGAAATGATAATGGATACAACAGAAGTACAAGATATCAATTCTTTTTCCAGATTAGAATCCTTAAAAGAGGTCTATGGGATCATATGGATGCTTATCCCCATTTTTACTCTTGTATTGGGAATCACAATAGGTGTACTAGTAATTGTGTGGTTAGAAAGAGAAATATCCGCAGGGATACAACAACGTATTGGACCTGAATATGCCGGCCCTTTGGGAATTCTCCAAGCTCTAGCAGATGGGACAAAACTACTTTTCAAAGAGAATCTTCTTCCATCTAGAGTAGATACTCGTTTATTCAGTATTGGACCATCCATAGCAGTCATATCAATTCTACTAAGTTATTCAGTAATTCCTTTTGGCTATCACCTTGTTCTAGCCGATCTCAATATCGGGGTTTTTTTATGGATCGCTATTTCAAGTATTGCTCCCATTGGACTTCTTATGTCAGGATA